AGGGATAGGATCTAGCAAGTAAGTTATTACGCTTAGGAAAGTGCGAGTTCCCCATCATCCAATTTGAATCCTTCTGCTTTCTTTTTTTGGCGGTCCAACCTATCAGCCTATCCAATATACCTTCCAGACTAGATAATCTGCTAGCCTAGTAGCAGGGAAGTGTTTTCTTTTCCAGTGCCGTTGGGAAAAAGTTGAGTCCCATTTTGGCTTACATCTCGCGCAGTAATAGAGAGATCTATTTTACTTAAAGGGAATAGCTTAGATTAAGAATTCTTTCCTTTCCAAGTGCTAGCTAAGAAGTGAGTGATCAATTGAGTTTCCAGTAAGACCGGGCATCTCAGTAAGAGGACTACTTCTCCTACAGGAAGACCTTTTTTTGCTTTTGAGCGAATAGGTTTTCTTTTTCTTTTTGCATATCCCTCTGCTTGAAGAGAAGTAGAGTGTCTCATGAACATCTTGGTAGAACTACCGATATGGAGCAATTGTTGCCGGCCTATACAAGATATTGTTAAAATCAAGCTGCCATGCTGAGATGGTACAGTTAGTCTTACAATGGGAAATCCATACTAGTTTATCTGATGTATGTGAGAGGGATTTTGACTGATTGATGGAATCTTTCCAGTCAGTATGTGAAGTCCAGATGAGATCTGGCTGATCCCGTGTTAAAGTTAAAAGGCCTTGGCAAGGACTGAGTGTCCAGAACATTTAGGGGGATAGCCCATAGTTAGGTTTACAACCCAACCTGGTGATATTCTCCTAGGGGGAAAAAGAAGTCCATGTTACAATTGGTGAGAAAGAACATCTTTCATTCTTCCCTCCCTATGGCGTATATGCTTATTCATGCATGTGTTTAAGGTCCTCTCTTAATCTATAGACCGAAATGGTTGAGGTGGATCACTCCTGAGAGATTAACCGATCTGAGTGTGGTCTTTCAATTCCTATAGGATTTGTTCTTCTTAAGAAAGAATTCATCACATACCTTTGCAAAGAAACCACGATTGATCTTTGACTTTGATGTTCTTCAGGGGAGGGATGTAAAGTAAAGCAAGCGGAGTCTCCCCCTTTTAGAATGAAAACTCTTGCAAAGATTCAATCTTTCTCCCACTATTCAAAAGGAAGACCGGAAAGACGAATCCAAACCAGGGCTCTGGAAAGCAAAACAGTCTCTAACAGAAAATGCTTTTCTCTTTTCCGCAAGCAGGGACCTTATTCTGATTTGCTTTCTATCTCGGTGTGTAAGTTAAACTATCCTTCACTTCAATCTAGGGTGAAGGAGTTCAGTTCCATTAAGAAAAAGTCCTATCATTCATCTTCTAGTAGGCGTTAAGCCAAAGCAAAAACTGTTCACTTTCTGAAAGTATAGAAGAGAAGCTTTCCCTTCCCATACATAAGCTGACCTTCCCAAGCAAGCCTTCCTTTTATGCTAAAATACCTTATCTAGAACAAGCACGGGATGAGACTGACCAACTGATCCTAGTGGCTCTGCGTCAGGTCACGAACGGTATTCGATTGATTTGAGCTGTCCCATCCTCTAACTAAACTCGTCCACCAGCGAGGGGAGGCAACTCACTAAGTAGAGTCTCTAATGTTAGAAAGATCCGCTGCGCTATTGAAAGGCTCTTAGCTGCTTTTCCGGGATTTGAAAAAAGCGTAACTGCTCTTATCTCTTCTTTCAGAAGCTTTGATTCCTCAAGTTGAAAGAGATATGATCGTAAAATAAGTGGAAAAGGGCTATCCCCTGCCATTTCAAATAACCGGTGTTAGGAATCGCTTTCATAAGAAGCAAGGGAAGGAGAAACTGTTCTTGCTTGAGTTGAATCAGTTTTATTTGACGTTAAAGAAGTAGTGTGGATCCCGGTGCAAGGGAAATTCCTGTAGGACAGATCCAAACATCCTCTGTGAAAGAAGCCTCGTTAAAGCTGTAAAATAGGCGATCCAATGCCTATCTTTTATCTTTAATAAAATAAAGATTCCTAACGCCTAACGATAGCCCAGCCTCCCTATTTCAAGCTCAGGAGAGAGAGTTTTTTCCCGAGGGTGATATCATAAGCTGTTGTCGGAATAAGTAGTAATCTCATCGGTAAGAATGAAGCCAATTTCTCTTCTGTCTTTTCTTGTTGGAATAAGAGCTTTTGTCGTCTTTCCTTTGTCATTTTACATCGAATCGGTTGTGCTAGAATCAATGGAAACCTCTTGTCACAAGTGAGCAGACGATTTCTCCCTGACATCACAAAGGTAGACTTCATCCACCGGACGCCCTGGCTTTCTATTTAGTTTTCCAATCTTCTGCTAAACTCCTTCATTCTTGCAGATCATAGATGATGTAGTGGCATCTATGCCAGAGCATTCTTCTCAAGAAAAGAGAGCGGAGAGGGTGACTGAATTTCACTCTTTATCATTCCTTACTATTCCTCAATGCCCACCAAGTCTTATTTCCAAAGCCACTACTCAATCCCCCTTTTCTGATTGAAAGTAGCAAGGGAAGACAAGGATAAAGTTTTAAGTGCAGGGACGGGGAAAGGCTAGCTGACCTCTCTCCTGACAAGGAATGCCCTTATTGTTAAGGAGAATTGGCCTAGAGAGAACACCTATCTCTCATAAGAGAAGATAAGGAAAGCTACTATCAACAGAGCTAGCTACTAAAAGACAAAAGCGTCTATCTGGCCTCTAACTCTTTAACTGCCGTCCTCGAGGCAGGAGCTTGACGACACTTCCTTACTCACTTTAGAGTTTTCAAGAGAAAAAGACGTAATCAGTCTCCCTTCAATGAGAAATCCATTTTATAACTCGCAATTACTTGTCTTATTATGATTCAAAAAGTCGCTGTCTACAGCAATTGCTCTTTAGCAAGAAGCTCTCTTCAATCAAGTAGGCTAGTTTAAATTAAAGGGAATGCCATTAAGCAAGACTTTTCGCGCTAGGGTAAAACGCTCTTGATAGACAGAGGTAAAAATCGCTCTCTATGTCAATTTCTCTGTAGTAAAGGAAGTTCCAGGCAGGCACATACGCAAAAGAGATTCAATGAAAGAGCTAGAGTTTGAGTACTCTATAGAAGCTCCCCCTAAAAAGATTGGCTTTTCCTTTCAAGTACTCTTTCTCTGGCACTGACTTCTTAGCCTTCGGAAATAGAAGGAGAAAGGGCTCTCTCATCTCCTATTTGTTTGAGCCATTTATTATAGTGGTGCAGCCGGGAAGGCAGCTTAGCACTCTAGTCCTTTTGAATAAGGAATTGCACCATGAGCAGGCAATCTCCTCGATGGATTCCCCTCCAGGAATGACTTTCGTTAATTAGCTGGCCCACGGAGTGAAATAGCGAACTGAACCTGTCACAATTCTCTCAAAAAGGCTTTCTTTGAAGCTTGTTAATGGAATTCAAAAGAAGTAAAGCGCTAGTAAAGAAGAATTCTAAATAAGTCGCTTCCCTTCTGGACTCAAGTCAGTAAAACGAAGACTGAACTGAATAGGTAGATCCGGAATCAAGCTAGCAGGAAATACACTTCTTGGGATTCGGCCCTTAATAATGAGATAGATAGATCGTTTTCTATTCTATGAAGGGAAGACTCTTCGACCACAGAGACCGGCTTCGAAGGCTCTCTGTGTCCTTAAGCGACACTAGTGGCTAATTTCTTTAATTGGTCAAAGCGCGAAGTTACCCTCTTCAAACTCTACGAGCGCTACCTCTCCTATCCGCTTCTCTACAAGGTCTACTTTCTTCTTCCTTCAGACCGAGCCAAGCCTTTAGGTTGTTTAAGTGGGGTTGGGCTAGGTCGTTGCGTTCCTGCCACCTCTTGGCAAAGTAGGCTGCTGAAGTTCGACGCAGAGCTTTTTGTTTGTTAAGTTATATTATAGCAGCACTGAGCAAGATCCAACAGCTCCAGTCCTTCTGGTTTGCACTAAAGTGCCTTAAGTAGCCCTCGAGGAGTCCGTTTATTTTCTCCGTCTGAGCTTTCAAAGATATACCGACCATAGGTATCTTACCATCAGATACCGACAGTCGTTTTCTAACATTTCCGACCTCTTGCATTGCATTACCATAACGAAAGGAAAAATGAATTCAAAAAAGAGAGATTGCTCTTGTGATTCGGAATGAACCTTTCTCGGTGGAAGAAAGGAATAAGAATGGATTCCTATGGAGCATCCAGGAACAAGAAGATTCAATCGGACCACGAATTCTTACGTGGTGCAAGGAAATCAAAGATCCGCTTCCACGATTTCATCTATATCAAATCTTAATATCAGAATAGTTTATATAGTCATGATTCAATTCAGGTGCACTGACTTTTTTTTTTCATTTTTCGGATCTGATTGGAACAATCAATGAAGAAGTAGGAAGACTTTGGCGGCGATTCATAAAGATATGAATAATGCTATCTAGAATATCTATGTCCCAGGACATAAAATATAAATAATGAAAAATGAGGAAGAGTATACCCTGTAGTGACCATAGAAGTTTCCCTAATTGACTACTTCTCATTATAATGAACATTCCACTTCTTAAAAAAAAAAAAACTACTCGCCAGGCGGTTACCTTTTTTCATATCTATATCCTCTTTTGAGGAATGAAGACTAAGACAGGAGTTTCGTGGAAATCTTTATCGGATTTGAACCGATGACTTAAGTAAGCCTCTTCTTAGGGAACCAGCAACGGATTAAGCTGCACGAAAGCCGTTTCGCGTTAGCTTGGAGTTTTCTTGCTCGTTTAAAGAGCGTGACTCTACCGCTTAGTTCAAAGGGCCCTTTTTTTTTGATTCAATTCATGAATTAGCCTACTAGAGTTCACTACAATATTTAATTATAATAATATACGTGTCTCTGTTACAACACGGCGAAACTAAATAGTTCGAATGAAATCCAATGAAAAAAAAAATATAAGAATTTTTAGGCTGTACGCCTAATTTTTCTGGGATTGTAGTTCAATCGGTCAGAGCACCGCCCTGTCAAGGCGGAAGCTGCGGGTTCGAGCCCCGTCAGTCCCGACGGATCCAAATCTAATAATAAAAAAAAAATACATCAATTCATCTCTCCATTTTCTGTGAAAAGGGGGGGAAGGTACTCAATTTGACTGGACCGCCTTACTAATAAAGGGGCTTTTCTTATGAAAGAAAAAAAAGAACTCCTGTTGAAGTCTTAGTTCTAGCACGTTGCACTCTTGAGCCCTCTGATCACTTGGTCAGTACCAATCCTAAGACCAAATGCTATCTCAAAAGAATAGATGCTCCTGCTCTAACCTCTAAAACCTGAAGAAGATTCAAGCCCTCCTCAGCGTGTATGATGCCCTGATGCTGTCATCCGATATCAAGACTGCCTTAAGGGATTAGGAAGCAATTAGCAAGGGCTTATGACTGGCTTCAATCAAATACTCTGGCTTTCTCACTGGATTTTACTTCCTCCTGCTTTCAATCTCTTACCTGCTATCAAATGAACTGGATGGATTCTCTCTGGCTGGCTCACTGGAATGGGAAATAAAAGAGCTTTCTCACTCACTTGCTAGCTAGCTTGCTGACTAGGACATAGACTAAAGAAAGAACATCTCTAACTTGCTCATTGGATGATAACTTGAACCCAGAATTGAACTAGATGGAATGGAACTTCCAAGAAAACTCCTAGCGACAAGCACTTCAACTTCAACTGGCTATTACAAGAAAGAAAGAAAAGAAGTCAGGCAACTCCCACGGAAGGGGTTAGGGTGTAAAGGTCTTAGCACTGGCTTAGAAAAGGCCTTAGAGCTGGCTCTCTCACTGGGCCTGGCTCGAAAGGAGAAGGATTGGATGGGAGAAAGACTCCAACTTCTACTGACCCGATAGCAAAAGCAACTAAAACAGGCTTGGCTGGCCGAGAAAAGGAATCAAAGGCAGAAACTGACACTGCAACTTCCGGAGATTACCTTAGGCCTGCAACTGGCTTGGAACTAGTCTAAGAAACTGCTGGAAAAGAAACTGGGACTGTAAAAAGGGGGACTGCGGTAAAGAAAGAGACGAAGACTGCTATTCTATTCCTACTACTGAAACTGTAAGGGAAAAGGATGTCAACAAGACTTGTGTTCTCTTTCTTTCGCTATCCTTAGGTTAAGAATACAAGAATATCTAGAAACAGACTAAAAATCCAGTGAAATCAATGTAGATGCAGAGAATCGTCCCTTTCCTGTGCTATCAAGAAGTTTTCTTTTGGCAATAAGAGCTAATAGATGCGGAAAATCCGGTCTTAAGAATCGATTGAATCATCCCTGGACTTCTACTTGATAGAGTGATCGAATCGGACGCTACGGACTTCGATTAGATAGGTTCGCCTCGAGGGTTGTGCGATAACGCTTGTTCTCTCTTTATTTTTCCACTGATCGCCCTCCAAACAAAAGAACCTGATCTGTCTAGGCCAGAAGCCAGCAACCATCGAAGCTTTAACTGTTAAGCCTGATGGGGAAGTAGCACTAATTGCGTTCGATTCGCCTCTAAAGGTGCTTAGAACGAGAAGGTAGCACCCTAAACTAAACTGACTTCCCCTCTTCCGCATCAAACAAAGAAAGGGAAGGAAAGTCAACAGTCCCAGAGCCTCTTCTTTCAAAAGGCTCTTTGATTTTTAAGAAGAAGCTGCTATTGCTATATAATCCCGGCTATTGTATTGAGCCAACTGATGGAAAGAAGATTTCCTCGATTTCCATAAATGGAGAGCCACCCAGTTCTGACTTGATTAGGATGGATTGCCTGGAATCCGGTAAGAGAGACTGAAATCAGTAATAGCTATATATAGACTATGAATAGCTATTTTTCAGCTATAGATAAGAGAAATCTTATCTTTAACTTTCAATCTAGCTTAACTGTCTCGTCTCTGTTCTGCAGTAAAATAGAATTCCTACAGAAAGGCCTTGCTTGGTACCTGATCTTGAATGACAGTAAAGGGAGGACTGGGTCAACCGGGTCATGAGCTTCCTTCTCAGTCACGGGTATGACTATAGCTTCGATTCTCTCTTCTCTGTGTTACCTGTAAAGCCAATTAACAGAAGATCTGTGCAGGAAAGAATTCTCTATGCTTGACAAGTTGGAAGAAAGGTACTTCTAACTTGCCGGGAATGAATGTCAATAAGCATTCCCTTATGCATGGTCAAGTAAAGACTGCTCTCCCTATAGGTCGAGCAAGTAAATAAATGGAAGGTAAGTTCAGTGCTTGCTTACCTGGCTTCTGAACCAGAGATGTACGAACAATCAAAACTTGAATTGCTTTCTACATCTCTTTACCGGCAAGCAATCAATTAAAAGCTAGAAGTTTCGGGACTGGAAAGCCATCCAAGCCAGGGTTGCTTGATATCAGTTAGCAAGAACTGACACTGACTGGCATAGAGTCAGTTCCTCCAAGACAAAGCTGGTAGGCAGTTGCTTCCCGTTCCTGTTTGGGGATCAGAAAGCTAGAGCAGATAAGGTTATTGATAATGGATAGAAAGTTCCATGACAAAGAATAAGAAACCTAGTTATCAGGAGAAGTTCCAGACAATCCATAGAAAGAGTAGAACTGTCTTTGCTTGACTTAGAAGCAGATAAAGTGTAAAGTGACAGAGACCAATGTAGGCAGTTGCTTCTGGATATTTCCTTTTCGTTTGATCCGTGGCAGTGGATTTGGGAATAAGATTTTTTTATAAAACTCTTTACCACTGACAATGTAAGCTCATTTCTTGCTTACCTGAAACTTGTAGTTTGGGATCTAATCTCCTTGGCTAGCTTTCTTTATTAGAGACAGTGAGTTTCCTTGCTTTGATTGCCTGTGTCAACTATCATTCCAAGGTACTTCTGAAAACGAAGTATAAGGCAAGGAAGGAACTGCTTGTAAGCTTGACTGTAAAGGAATCTCAGTGAACCAAGCATCCAACTAAGCTATGGACTCGGGAAGGAAGGTAGCGGCTAAGCTGTCCAACTGTCAAACCCGGAAAGATTGGATTGGGATGAAACTAAACTTCTTTTCCGGGCCGGGAAGGGAAAGGCCAGCTACACAGCAAGGGAATCCTTTAAGTTAAATCATTCCTGGAAAGGAAGCGGAAGCAAGTTACTGATAAAGAATGAAGTAAAGTTCTTTACTTTTACTTACTGTGAAGTTAAGAGTGAATCGAGCTGGAAAGCAAGGTAGACTTAAAAGAAGCTCCACCTTATCCCAGCCAACCCACCTGTTCATAAACGAAGGAAGAATCCAAGAAGTTTCTCATCCCCACTTTTCACATAGATTGAAAAAAAGATTTGGTAAGCCAGGGACCTAGGTGGGTTTAGTTTTGGTTTTCACTTCTTTCCAAGCAGGAAAGAAAGAGGAATCCGGACTTGCCAACGGTCTTGGATCGAATCGAGAGAAGAAGCTAACTTCACACTTCTTTCTTACCAGAGAAGGAATGATCCACAGTATAAAGAGATTTTCTCTATTTTTCTCTGTAAAGATAGGAGCTTGCTTGTCTGTCATTCCAGTATTTAATAGGAGTGGGACTTTTCGGCTCAAGCTTCTTCTATAAGCAAATCAAGTTAGCTTTGAATCAAACTAGCAGTGAGTGAAGTTCCCATCTCTTTGCCCAGGCATCACTAACTCCTGGACTTAGAAAGAGAAGACCTGTAATGCCAATCCCACCTCCTATTCCCTCTGTCTTCTCTTCAAAGCTAGCCGAGTCGTTCCCCAGAGCGGATTCGGTGTCAAAGAGGGAGAGAGACAAAAGACTTTTGACTTAGAAAGACTAGTTGCGCTTCTTCTTCTCCATCAAGTGATCAAGCCAGTTCAATCCATTTCTTTTTTCTGCTTTATTCCCCACCTAATAGTCCTACCTTGCTTGGATAGCGAGCCTAAAAGCTAACAGGCCTAAAGGGATACCTCTACCAGAATAGGGGTTCTCTCAATACCTTTCCTTCCTCCTTCCTAGCGTTACATAGGCTTAGGCTCCTTCTTATATATACGCAGCCTTTGAGAAAGAAGGAAAATCCGTTGAAACTCTCTCCCCTCGGGTGCGTACGTAGATTACACTCTCCCCGCAAGGAAACATCCAATTCCCTGTGCTAAGCATAGTGACATCTTTAATAAAGAAAGAGCTGAATTGATGCAACTCAATGTTGAATTTGTCGCACAAATCCTTAACTTGCTAAACAAAAAATTTTGGTTCGTTATCGGTGACTAAAATCTTGGATACTTCGAATTGAGTGATGATATTCTTCATAATGAACTTGACTACAGTACTCGCTTTGATCTCAGTGAATGCCTTTGCTTCGGCCAATTTTGTTTAGATTAGTATTCCTTTCTTTTTTCGTTAATGTAATCAAGGTCTAATAAAGGGTAGTTCCCCCCTATCTACCAAGAGGTTGCCAGTCAAGAAGGAAAAGCCGAAGCTGTTCCACTCTTTGCTCTTGCTGAGTCGCACCCCCTGAACGTGAGTTGTCAAGTCACTCTTCCTGAGACAGACAACCAGCTGAATCCAGTTCAGTTCTTTATAGATAGATGGGGAAGCCTGTCCTTCATCGCATCGATCCAACCCAATCGTATCACTAGAGCCAGGATAGGATTTGAAGGATCTTTCTCAGTCTTCTGATTCAGCTCATCCAAGGACTCTCGTCCATGCTTAGAAGAGTCATCTAGTGATGATGAAATCGACTCACAAGGGAAACCTTCTGGGGATGACAGCTCAATCGCTAGGATGAGATTCAAGCCAGGCTTCCTCAACAGCGATGCATCTACTACAAAAGCAAGTTCATACTGATTACTTTCCTTCTATGAAAGGAGTCGATGAACTCATGCAAGCGCAAGAGCGAGCTACCAAACCTTTCTCTCTGGCAGACCTTGAACTCAAAGGTCTTCGTTCTGCATTGAATGTGTGTCCCCTTCGTACCGCACAATGTTTAGTTTAGGAATCCAACTTTCCGAGTCCGAGTCATCTCAACAAGCAGTTTGGGCATATGAACAAACTCGTCGTGTAGTAATTGGAACCTTCCAATTTGGCTGGATATTTGGACCGATTGAATGCGAAAGATAAGAAAAAGAAAGTCCTGGACATCCCTACTTGGTTGAATCTCTTACAGGGCCGACCATGGATCCATTCATGTAGGGGCTGTAGCTTCTGCCTTCTTTGCATCAGAAAGTTTAATTCATTGTCAAAGATACCATAATGACTATAGAGATTCTGGCATGCCGCAGACCCCACAAGGAGGAAGAAGGGAAAGGCAGCAGCTAGGACTGATCCTTGATTTAGGGCTCTTGGACTCTTCCTCGAGTTCCATCTTCCATGCATAACAATAGAAATTCCTTTCGGATCTGCAAAAGCAGTAAGAGAATCCAAAGAAAAGGAAGTCTTAGAAAGGAGAAGACCATGACAGAGGAGAGTCATATCCACAAAGACGGAAAGAGTCTACAAGCGAGTATGTCCCTACCTACGTCGCTTCAAACCCCGGAATAGAGATTCTTTTTCGCAATGCTGACTTATGAACTTACGAAGAATGCCCAACTTCTTTGCTTAGAGTGCTTGCATGGGCGCTTACCTTTGACGCAGGAAAAAAACTCCCTCTTGGGAATGGGTAGAACTAGTTAGACCTACTCTCCAACCCTAGAGGGGAACTTTCGCTCTTACTCATTGACATTCATAGCTTTCTACCCGATTGGATTGATTGGCGGCGCTGCTTTCTTCCTCTGTTAATGGAATAACAGCTACATGCAATATTCTCATATTCCAACCTTTTATCAGAAGATTCAGATGTCGAGCCGAGCATCTTCTAGATTAAATAAACGAACCACTCCCATCTCATCTCTAACTGATGTGTTCAGTCCAGCAAGATAACGAGCCGTCACTTGCTCATTAGTCTGGTTAAGACCAATCCTCATAGAGAGTCTATTCAATTCTGAAGTTTACTCCTCTACATTCCCTTTTGCTTCCATGAATGGAACTTCTTGTACACATCTCAAGAGGGAGTCGTATCATGGGAAGTTAGAAGCCATGCCATGAGGCTACTACCTAAATGCTGCAAGCGACTAAAGGATTGAAATCCCTTATTTATTTTAGAAAATTTCTGGATAGGTGAGCCGGATAGAGGAAGATCCTCCCCGGATTTCTTTATTTCAAGCTAAAAATGCATTTGTTGAAGGTGAGAACTGCTTGGGAAGTAGGAGGAGCGCATTTGATATTCTCAAATATCTTCATCGATACCATTTATTAGCTCACGAAGATATGGACAGAAAGGCGGGGGGAAGGAAGACAATCACTCAATAGATAGTGGATAACATATTCTATATCATGTCCTTAACGGCCTTCCTTTCTAATAGAAATATTTGTGTAAAATAGGATGATAGGATATAGTTTCACAATGGGAATGAAAGGATCGATGGTTTCTTGCTGGCTTAGCTTGCTTTATTGTTTGAAAGGAATGGGAAAGCACTACAACTTCCACTGGTGATGGATTACCAACGGAAGAAATCCTATAGTAGTCCTCCTTATATCAAACCTATGCCTTCTGTAAATAAGGAAATGAAACTCATGCATAAGCCGGGAACAACTTTATAACTACAGTACAACAGAGGTAGAAATCCGAATTGGAAGTGGGACAAAGACTACTCTACGCAAGCAAGGAATTCTAGGCTAGGAATCTGTCCGATCTCAAAAGAATGGGAGATGGCTTAACTGGGTATAGTGTATGGAGAGTGATGTGAAATGGAACGCGGATAATGCACATCTATCTTTTTGCTCCTACGCTCGTAGGGAGATGGGGAAAGGTGAGATAACAGGTCAGGAACATTCTGTATTTCTTCTTCTCTTATTCCTTTCTTTACAAGTGGGATTGATTGTGTTACCCTTTACTGTCCCAACAAAAAGAATCATGCTACTCGGGTCTTTTACTTTCTGGCTTCATCACTTGCAATAGGTACGTAGTCGTTTTGCGGTAACTTTTAGTTTAGGGCTTGAAACTATAAGCTCGAGTGATTTGTTTCATACCTCATTTCCCTTTTATACTTGCAATAGAGTTGGCCTTCAGTTTCTATATAGATGAGAGGGTGAATTCTCACGCTTGGACTTAGAGGGCTCTTGTACAAAAACGATTGTAACGGTTCAATAAGGAGAAAGAGGGTAAGATAATCAACTAAGGAAAGATGTCATATTCATTGCTTAACTAAGATCGCTTCCAATCCATTTCATTCACAGGGAATAACGTAAGTTCCCAAAGTCAGCATCAGAAAGAAAACGTACCAATGAAAAGTTGCTCTTTAAAGTACGGATCTTTGTTGCCTTAATCAAATCCCCGTAGCTCACCCGCTCTCAATCCATTCCAACCTTTCGCCCGGTACCTATCTTTTTGAGTCCAAAAGCGGTCAACGGCCCCCTTCCCAATGATCTTCCCTTTCTGTTGGGCGCTTACATCAATCAGTCGATACTAAGCCAAGAGCTTTTCAAGGAGTGCTTTCTAGGAATCAAGTTCTTCCTCAGATGATTACTCCTCCTCACACCAGTCCACCATAGTACTCTCCTCAACAGGGAGACCCACCACCTTCTCTTTATACGAGAACTTTCT